AGAGTAATTACATGAGTTTCAAACTTTAATTTCGATTTAATTAATATATTAATTAATATAATAAGTTTTATCTTTTCTCCTACCTTCAGAAAAAAAGGCATGTCCACTGTTATTAGATATTAGAATTTTCTGAAAGGTAACTATCCCGCTTTCATATAAAAATTTATATAGAATCTTTGAAAAAGACTTTTTTTCATACTTCATAAAAAGGAAAAAGACTTACTGTCTTTAGGATCTGATGCTACACCGCTGCTCAATACCTTAGGGTATCTACTCTATTACATAAGTAGATTCAAAAGATTTATCTCATATTATGATATAAATAAACAGCTCTTGTTGTATCGGTCCAAAACCTTTCCAATTGATCTTTACGGTGCTTCCTCTACCAATTAAATCTTTTTTTATCCATAGAAAAAAAGTATTTAGGCATATCCAGTCTTCACTTCATATTTGATCTATGAAGTTTATTTATTTGCTACAGCTGATAAAAAATCGTTTTGTACGATGCTTATGTAGAAAGCCCTTTTTTTGTTTCTAGTATTTCATTGACTAGCTGTTCGTTCTTTTTTTCTATAGTTGAGATAGTCGCACGTAATGACAGATCACAGCCATATTATTAAAAGCTTGTGGTAAAAAGGGGTTTCGTTCTAATGCCCGAAAATAATATTCTAAAGCTTTGGTATGTTCCCCATTACTTGTGTGGATAAGGCCTATATTATAGAGTATATAACTTCGATCATAGGGGTCAATTTCTAGGCGCATAGCTTCATAATAATTCTGTAATGCTTCCGCATAATTTCCTTCAGATTGAGCCGACATCCGTTACGGTCGTCATTCGCTTTAACGAATTCTCCGTTTCAGAACCGTATGTGAGATTTTCATCTCATACGGCTCCTCCTTTAGGTGCATAATGAAAATAATATATGGAAAAATTTGATGTCATTATGAACTAAGCGGGGCTAATGTTTTTACAAGAAATACCTAGCCAACCTTCTTGCAAAAGATCTTTTCTTACTACGAAGTGGGTTCATGCTAGATAAAAATAAAAAAGTCAACTCTAAAAATTTCTTTGTTCTCAACGCCCCTAAATTTCCAGGAATTAGCCACTTCAACAGTCTTCAATGGTTATACGGGTATCCAAAGTACGAACGAGATGGATGTTTATTGTTCCAACCATTTTAATTAGTCCCAATCCCCAAGAAGAATAAGAAGGAAAAGGAATCATTTTGAAGAAAGTTTTCGTGTTGTTGATTTCTCGGCGTAGTGCTTCTTCCCCTATGCCTCCTATTCATATATTGTATTAGTGTAGTAGGGTTGATCTGTAATACGGGAACCATAGGTAAAAACCTTTTGCTCAATACTAGAATTCACAATTGAAGCATCTAAGGCTGCATTAATCGTGGATACATGACAGAAGGGATTGCTTTTTTATATTATAAACTTCACCTTCAAAAGCGTAGATTTTTTTCAATACTCGTTTTTCTTTCTATTCCAAATCGGCGAGAAAAAAAAAAAATAATGATAATCAAATCGCACCATCTCTGTAATAAGTAAATGCCTCCTTTTCTCCGGAAGTTGTCGGAATGACTCGTAATAAGATATCGGCTACAATTGTAAAGGTTTTATCAATAAAATTTCCATTTATACGCGATCTTGGCATAGGTAGTAATCCATTCTATAACTCTTTTTATTTCCTTTACCTTTTCTTTTGTGAGAAAATTTTATCACAAACAAAGGAATTTTATAGTACGAACTAACATAAAAGCGGACTCATTAAAATAAAAAAACCTTCTATCTACTTACAATTTTTTCCGATAAAAAAAGGTATCTATTAACCATAATCTAAAAAACGATGAATAACTCGCTATTCACGCAGGTACTCAGTCATAATCCTTGTGTCGGAGAGATGGCCGAGTGGTTGAAGGCGTAACATTGGAACTGTTATGTAGGCTTTTGTTTACCGAGGGTTCGAATCCCTCTCTTTCCGTACTTTCAACTAATTCACCAATCTTACGTGATTGACCACAACGTATCAAATGAAATAAAAAAGAATAGATATAAAATATACCTTGTTTTGATTTTTAAATAGATTCTCTATTCCTGATTTCTTTGATATGGGAAATGCTGGGAAGAGCAAACAAGGGATCCAAATCTCCCTACCAATCTATGATACATGAATATGAAAAAGATTCCCCGACAAAATCCCTTACCTTGTGCCTTTTTATTTTTAATAAAAAAGGAGGGCGAAGGGGGGGTTGTCCGAACTATTCTTTTTAGTTATTTTTTTACTTAAGTTAGGTTTATTAAGTCTGTCGAGAGTAATATTCTACGACAAGCAATTCATTTATTTTCAAACCGACGCATTTCCTATCTATTATTTGATTGACTAACCCTTCATATTGGAATGTGCGAAGAGTCAGATGGTTTGGCAATTCCTCGGGGGCAGATGAATCAAGAAGATTTTGAACCAAAGTTCTAGAGTTTTGTTCATCCTTCACTGTAATAATATCTCGGGGTTTGCAGCGATAACTTGGTATATCAACTATATGACCATTAACTAAAATATGTCCATGGTTAACCAATTGGCGCGCTTGAGGAATAGTCAAAGCCATACCCAATCGAAAAAGGATGTTATCCAAACGCATTTCAAGTAATTGTAATAAAACTTGACCTGTTGACCCCTTGGCTTTTCCAGCGATACGAACATATTTAAGTAATTGGCGTTCTGTAAGACCATAATGAAAACGCAATTTTTGTTTTTCTTCTAAACGAATACGATATTGAGATTTTTTTCCGGAGCGCGATTGGTTTCTAAGATCGCTTCCTGCCCTAGGCCTTTTACTAGTTAGTCCCGGTAAAGCGCCCAGACGGCGTATTTTTTTAAAACGAGGCCCTCGGTAACGTGACATAAAGACTCCCTTTTTTTTTGAAATTGTACAAAACAAAACAAAATTAAAACTGAACTAAATGATAATGATAAATGACGTGAAATCCACTCCAATAAACTATTGGAATACAAAGAGTAAGAAGATATAGTCTCTCAATATACAGATTTTTTTTTATTGTATATACAATATATATAAATAAAAAAAAGCATAAAGATTTTCCTTTATTTTCTTGATTTATTTTGCAAAGATCTAACCCTTTTACCCAATATATATTCCTATATGGAAGTTTATATGAAAATAATATAAATGGAGTGGTAACTGTGGGAAAAGGTGAAAGAAGTCTTTTCAATCTTCTTTTATTTTGAAAGTACATCAAAAAAAATGTGAAAAAAAAAAATATGCAAAAGCCGGCTATCGGAATCGAACCGATGACCATCGCATTACAAATGCGATGCTCTAACCCCTGAGCTAAGCGGGCTCAAATAAAAAATAAAATAGCGCGCGCATACAAATTCACTAAACTACTAAATCATATCAATTAACTATTCTATTCATATTTTTCCTTATCTATTTAGAATTAATTAATCATATTATATATATTCTAGAACAAAATATAGCTCAAATAAATAGTGACTATCATTAAATAAATAAAACATAACCTTAATTAATAGAATATAGCAATATATCGACTTTATAATTTTGATTTCATTAGTTTATAAATAAGAAAATCTTAATTAGATCAGAAATATTTTTTTTTAGTTAAATGATATCTTATTTTAAATTATTGTTTTTTTGTTCTAACCTCATGCTATTTTTTTTATTTTATACTTTTTTTTTTATTTTATTTCTAATAATTTTATATTATTAGAATTTCAAATATACGAAGTAGACTTATAATATTTTTCCGCTGCACATTGTATAATTCTAAGTTTAAATAATAATCAAAATTTTATTTTCATGGAAGTTAAAAAAAAAAAAAGAATCGACCGTTCGACTATTTATTAAAATTTAAGACAAAGATGAGAAAAGGAAGAACATATATATGTTATGTAATATATAACCATATTGAATTGCAAATACAAAAATGATAGAATCTTTGTTGATTAGACTAAATCCATATGGATTGGCTTAAAAAAAAATGAAAGAAGATACCAAAGAAATAAAAAAAGTATCTACATCTAATGAATTCCAAGGTTTCGGCATAATAAAAAGCGGAAAGACATAATAATGAGATACTAATCTCAAAAAAAAGGGGGGATATGGCGGAATCGGTAGACGCTACGGACTTAATTGGATTGAGCCTTGGTATGGAAACCTACTAAGTGATAACTTTCAAACTCAGAGAAACCCTGGAATTAACAATGGGCAATCCTGAGCCAAATCCCAGTTTACGCGAACAAACCAGAGTTTATAAAGCGAGAAAAAAGGGATAGGTGCAGAGACTCGATGGAAGCTGTTCTAACAAATGGAGTTCACTACCTTGTGTTGATAAAGGAATCCTTCGATCCAAACTTCAAATAAAAAAGTATGAAGGATAAAAAAACTATTTTGTCTAAATATAGGTAACACAAAACGATCTCAAAAATGACGACCTGAATCTCGATTTCTATTTTTTTTTATAAAAAAAATAGAAATGTTGTGAATAAATTCGAAGTTTAAGAAAAAATCGAATATTCATTGATCAAATGATTCACTTCATAGTCTGATAGATCCTTGGTGGAACTTATTAATCGGACGAGAATAAAGATAGAGTCCCATTCTACATGTCAATACTGACAACAATGAAATTTATAGTAAGATGAAAATCCGTTGACTTTTAAAATCGTGAGGGTTCAAGTCCCTCTATCCCCAACTCTACTCCCCAAAAAAGTATGTTTGACGCCTTACCTTTTTTAGTTATTCAAAAATTAATTATCTTTTTTCATTCATCCTACGCTTTTACAAACTATAATTTCTTTTCTTATTATATACAAGTCTTGCGGGATATAATACACGTACAAATAATAAATAAATATCGATTTGAATGATTTATAATCTATATCATTTTTCATTTTAAAACCTGTAAAGTTTTTTTTTCGAAGATCCAAGAAATTCCCGGTACAAAACTTTTTTAATTTACTACTTTTGAGTTTCTTTTAATTGACATAGGCCTAAGTCATCTAGTAAAATGAGGATGATACTTCGGCAATGGCCGGGATAGCTCAGTTGGTAGAGCAGAGGACTGAAAATCCTCGTGTCACCAGTTCAAATCTGGTTCCTGGCATAGGGTTGATTAATTTTTCTAAGTTTCTATTCTTAAAATTAAACGTATCTTTAGTAAAAAAGTGCAATCATCCTACTCCCTTTTTTTGTTCATGTTGTGGATCCATCCGTTCAAAAAGAATGTATAATACTGTATACATAATAAATATTCGAAAGGAAAGGTTAAATTAGTTCTGTTTGAAAGAATCAAACAAGTAAAAAAAGGTCTATATCTATAGTATCTTCTATATCTATAGTATCTATAGTTGAAGGGCAGAAATACCCCAAGATTCATTAGATACAATAGAAATAGAATTGTATCTCCCCCCACCCCCCACCCACCTCATTTATTGCTTTCCGATCTTATTTATTAATTCCCAGTTATGTGAATAAAGTTGACTAAGTTATGTGCGCGATACAAAGTTCATAATGCAGAACTCTTTTTTTTAGTCCATCCTATTGGCTCGACTTTTACGAAATAAAAAAGTATCTTTCAAATTGGAGATTAAGCTATCTATAATAATATGAATGAGACCTCAATTCTTCTGTTTGTTTGATCTAAAAAAGAATAGAATTAAAAATATTCCGTGAAGGTCTGTAGTTGTAGAAGCTAAGACTCATTTTTTATTATTCAATAAGCATCTTGTATTTCATAAAAATTGGGGGCAATATAATCCTTACGTAAAGGCCACCCTATCCAACTTTCAGGCATTAAGATACGTTTCAGTCGCGGATGGCTATCATAAGCGATTCCGAACATATCATAAGATTCCCGTTCTTGAAAATCCGTACTTTTCCAAACCCAAAAAACAGATGGAATTCTAGGATTACTCCTGTGAGTAAATACTTTTATGCAGACTTCTTCCGCTTGATTGACACCGTATTCTATTCTCGTAAGATGATACACACTGGCTAAGAGGCCACCGGGTGCCACATCATAGGCACATTGCGAACGTAAATAATTGTAACCGTATACATATAAAATTACAGAAATAGAATGCCAATCTTCGGGCTTTATTTGTAAAGTCTCTATTCCTTGGTAATCGAAGCCCAACGATCTATGAACCAGCCCGCGTTTGGCTAGCCAAACGGACAAAGTGCCCTGCATCTTTTTTATTTCCCCCACACCTTTTTATATAAAATAAGTATTTCACATTTACCATGAGTTCTAATTTATGAAGATTTTTTTTCTAATTCTCTCAAATCCTCCCTAATTCACTAATTCGTGGGAAGATACTGGACTTTTGTATTTAAAAAAAGTTTCAGTAGAGATCTCTGAAGTAGATGATGGTGGATAGAGTAATTCTTGATCATAATTTCCAGTATGCGTACTGCGTACAACAAAAAACTTGTGGTTGGTAGTAAAACACCGATTACCCTGTTGAGGTCTAATTCGATCCTTATAGATTTCTCTAGCTATTTTCTTACGAAGCTTTGTTATAGCGTCTATAACAGCCTCTGGTTTAGGTGGACAACCGGGTAAATAGACATCTACAGGAATTAGCTTATCAACTCCTCGAACAGTACTATAAGAATCGGTACTGAACATCCCCCCTGTAATTGTACAGGCTCCCATAGCAATAACATACTTTGGTTCAGGCATTTGTTCATATAATCTCACTAAAGAGGGAGCCATTTTCATTGTTACTGTACCTGCTGTTAAAATAAGGTCCGCCTGTCTAGGACTCGATCTTGGTACTAGCCCATAACGATCGAAGTCAAATCGGGAGCCTATTAATGAGGCAAATTCAATGAAACAACAACTGGTACCATAAAGAAGCGGCCATAGGCTGGAAAGTCTTGACCAATTTGAAAAATCATTTAACGTAGTTGAAATAACTGAATTTTTTGTTGTTCGATCAAGTACGGGAAACTTAATGGAATTCATAATTGTTTCAATGTTTTTTTTTTACTTTTTTTTTATTGTACAAGTATTCAGGAAACGAACTAAGACCATTCTAATGCTCCTTTTCGCCATGCATAAACTAAACCAAGAATCAGGATAAGCACGAAAATAAAAGCTTCTATAAAAGCAGATACCCCCAGTACATCGAAACTCATTGCCCACGGATATAGAAAAACTGTTTCAACATCAAAAACAACAAAAACTAGAGCAAACATATAATAACGGATTCTAAATTGTAACCAAGCATCCCCGATCGGTTCTATACCTGATTCATAACTAGAAAGTTTCTCCGGCCCCTTCCGAATTGGAGATAAAACTCCGGAAATTAGAAATGCTAAAACAGGAATAGCACTTGATATTATTAAAAATGCCCAGAAAATATCATATTCGTAAAGCAGAAACATAGACGAACTCCTATGAATGTGGAAAAATACCCGCTTAATCAATTCCAGTCGGAGTGGATTG